AAGGTGCGGAAAGAGAGGGATTCGAACCCTCGGTAAACAAAAGCCTACATAGCAGTTCCAATGCTACGCCTTGAACCGCTCGGCCATCTCTCCTACATAATGATTATGAATCAAAAACCAAGTGAATAGTGAGTTCTTCATATTTCATTCTAGATTATTGGATTGGATAAGTATGACCAATCCATTTTAACTATATATTTGAACTATATATTACAAAATATTATAAATAAAAATAGAAAATTTTTCATCAAAGTAAAGAAAGATCTTTCGAGGCCTCAAGACAATTATTTTTTTACGAAATTTTTTTATTTGTAATTTTGAAAATGAAAAGGGGGTTTGTGTTTGCAAAAACGACTCCTACTAGAAATTCGATTCGAATCCATTAAATCAATGAATTAGAACGAATCAACTGATTAATAGGTCTAGATTTTTTAGACTAGGGTTAATGGATACCTTTCTATCATAATTCTATATAGACTACGATTCCATACCTTACAAATTCTCAAATTTCTTTCCGACTTTAGAATTCTCAACAACAAACCCCTTCCCTCACCCCTCTATTCTAGATTGATAAAACATTTTGTATAGTGGATTGTATACCTGCTATGTACATAACATAAAAAAGAGGTGGTTATTCTATTTTCATCATAGAATGATTTTTTCCTCTTTGTATCATAATTCAATACAAATTTCTCGAGTTATTTGAATCTGTAACTTCAACGAAATCGGAATAGTTCGCTTCGTTGGTATACTACTACATTAGGATGAAATCGAACCGGGTTGGACCTTTTCTTATTGATTCCTATAAAAAAGGAACAATTGGAATAAAAAGCCCATAATCTTTTTTTTTCAAATCAATCTATTTTTATGTTATTTCGTACTGTACAATTCTTTTCTTTGTGGGATCATTTTCCCCCGAGAGGGAATGAGAAGAATTATAAAATGGATTGCTAGCTATGCCTAGATCGCGGATAAATGGAAATTTTATTGATAAGACCTTTTCAATTGTAGCCAATATCTTATTGCAAATAATTCCGACAACTTCAGGAGAAAAGGAGGCATTTACCTATTACAGAGATGGTGTGATTTGATTCTTTTTTTTCTCTTGGTCTTACGAGAAAGACATGTGATTCGGAAAAATTTTTGAAATAAATCTACGCTTGTTGAAGGTGAAGTTTGGAAATAGAACAATTCCTTCTGTCGTGTATCCTCGATTAATGCAACCTCAGATGCTATGTTTCAATCTTAGATTCTAGTATTGAGCGAAAGGTTATATCTAGAGGTTCTGTATTATGGGGCAATCCTACTCCACTACACTAGTACCAACGGACAGCATAAGGGAAGAAGCACTACACCTAGGAATCAACAACACGAAAACCTTGTTAGAAATGACCCCTTTCCTTATTGGGCTCGGGACTAAAAGAATGGTTGGGACAACAAACATCCATCTCGTTCGTACTTTGGATACCAATATAACCATCGAAGGTTGTTTGAAGTGACTAATTCCTGGAAATTAGGAGGCGTTGAAAACAAAGAAATTGCTCGAGTTCTCATTTCTATCTAGTTATCTAGTCTCAACACCCTTGATATTAAGAAAAGATCTCTTGCAGGAAGGTTGGCTAGAGATTTCTTGTAAAAACACTAGCCCTGCTCAGTCCATAATGAGAATATTTTCATCTTTTTGATTTCATGTATATTCTCCTTATGCACATAAGGGAGGAGCCGTATGAGGTGAAAATCTCACGTACGGTTTTGGAACGGAGATTCTTTTAATTGAATGGCGACCGTAACGGATGTCAGCTCAATCCGAAGGAAATTATGCAGAAGCTTTACAGAATTATTATGAAGCTATGCGACTAGAAATTGATCCTTATGATCGAAGTTATATACTCTATAATATAGGTCTTATCCATACAAGTAATGGAGAACATACGAAAGCTTTGGAATATTATTTTCGAGCACTAGAACGAAATCCATTCTTACCACAAGCTTTTAATAATATGGCCGTGATCTGTCATTACGTGCGACTATCTTCACTATAGAAGTAAAAAAAGAAAAACAAAAAAAGGCTTTCTACATATACATCGTCTAAAACAACGATTTTTATCAGCTGTAGCAAAGAAAAAAACTTTATATTCATAAAAGTTGAAATATGAAGAAAATAAATAGATATACCTAGCTACTTTTTCTATGGATAAAAAAAGAATCTAATTGGTAAGGGAAGCACCGTAAAGATCAATTGGCGAAATTTGGGGCCAATACAATAATAACTGCGTACTTATGTCATGATGGTAGATATACTTATCTCGTGATGTGAGATAAAATAGGAATCCACTTATGTAATAGAGTTGATCCACTAAAGTCTTGAGCAGCGGTGTAGGATCAGATCCCAAAGATAGTAAGTTTTTCTTTCTTAGGAAAGAAAGTCTTTTTCAAAGATTCTATATAAATTTATATACGAAACCAAGATAGTTACCTTTCAGAAAATCGAATGATAGGG